ATGGCAGTTCCAAAAAAACGTACTTCTATGTCAAAAAAACGTATTCGTAGAAATATTTGGAAGAAAAAAGGATATTTAGTTGCAGTAAAAACTTTTTCTTTAGCGAAATCAGTTTCCACCGGGCATTCAAAAAGTTTTTTTGTGCGACAAACAAATAATAAAGTCTTAGAATAATCTCAATTGATATAGCCTAAAGAACCCCAAATTTTGTAAGATGAATGTTAACTAATGTATTTTTCTGTATTAAATTTCTCAATATTACTTAGAACTCACTGCTGTGATATATAGAATAAGAGTTTTTTGTATATTGGGTTCTAAGTATTATTTTTTTCCCTATCACAATTGTACTTTTCTATTGTGAAAAGTACAATTGTGATAGAGATTGAAACTCTTTTGTTATATGCCTATCCCAAAACTTAATTGGTTTTGTAAATGGTATTATAAATTATATGCGCAATAAAGAATATTAATACTTTAATTTAAATATACTAAGGTATCTAAATCATTAGAAAAATAACAAATTATTTGTATTTAATGATGAAATTGTGATAGATATGAAATCCTAGTTATTTGATTTTGTTCATTGAAAAAAAAACTCAATCTTTTTCATTTGAATCCATGAAATCGGATAAATGAAAAACAAATCATAAAAAAAAATTGAGAAAAAAAGACAATTCTTAGTTTTATACCTCAACCGAGAAAAAACTATGGAGTTCCAACTGTTTGGAGAAAACTTAGTTTCTAGTACATGAAAGTTGATTGTTAAAAAACCCACGACGATACTACCTAGGTAGTTATTGAAGATTCAAATATTTAAACCACAAACCAGTCTTTATTCATTGATTCTAATTAATGTTTCCTAAACTATATTGAATCCTTGAATCTCGACGATTCAACATGAATTGACTATTATTATTTCAAGTAAGCCGCCGTGGTGAAATCGGTAGACACGCTGCTCTTAGGAAGCAGTGCTAAAGCATCTCGGTTCGAGTCCGAGTGGCGGCATCTTCTAAAAGAGATACAATAGATCCTAAAATGTATTCAATTCGCGATTTCCAATTCTGTAATGGGACCCCTTTTATGATATTTGTGACTTTAGAACATATATTAACTCATATCTCTTTTTCGATCATTTCAATTGTGATTATGATTCATTTGATGACCTTATTAGTCCACAAAATTGTAGGATTACGTGATTCATCAGAAAAAGGGATGATAGCTACCTTTTTCTCTATAACAGGATTATTAATTTCTCGTTGGATTTCTTCGGGACATTTTCCATTAAGTAATTTATACGAGTCATTAATCTTCCTTTCGTGTAGTTTCTTCATTATTCATATGATTCCCAAGATACGTAACCTTAAAAACGATTTAAGCACAATAATTGCACCAAGTACCATTTTTACTCAAGGCTTTGCCATGTCGGGTCTTTCAACTGAAATGCATCAATCCACAATATTAGTACCTGCTCTACAATCTCAGTGGTTAATGATGCACGTAAGTATGATGTTATTGAGCTATGCAGCTCTTTTATGCGGATCATTATTATCAGTCGCTCTTCTAGTCATTACATTTCGAAAAAACATCAAAATTTTTTGTAAAAGCTATAATTTATTAATTAAGTCATTTTTCTTTGGTGAGATTGAATATTTGAATGAAAAAAGAAGTGTTTTAAAAAACACTTCTTTTCCTTTATTTCAAAATTATTACAAATATCAATTAACTGAGCGTTTGGATTATTGGAGTTATCGTGTCATTAGTCTAGGGTTTACCTTTTTAACCATAGGTATTCTTTGTGGAGCAGTATGGGCTAATGAGGCATGGGGATCCTATTGGAATTGGGACCCCAAGGAAACTTGGGCATTTATTACTTGGACCATATTCGCGATTTATTTACATACTAGAACAAATATAAATTGGAAAGGTACGAATTCGGCACTTGTAGCTTCTATAGGATTTATTATAATTTGGATATGCTATTTTGGGATCAATCTATTAGGAATAGGTCTACATAGTTATGGTTCATTCACATAAACATCTAATTGAATAAACTACATGAAGAATACATAAGATAAAAACATCATCCCATATATAACGAAAGTTTGTTTTTATGAGTTTTTGAGAACCATTTAAATTTGAATGATTCCTTGATTCAAACGGTTCTCAAAAACTCGAGATGTATCTAATTACAATTCTTATTCATTTTATTTCTTTTTTCATTATACAGTACAGCAAACGATTTTCAAAATATTAAATTCAAAGAATTATAAGACTTTCCTTCCGTTTCATTAATGAAACACTATCTATGATAATAATTGGATAAAATAGCGTGTACCTTGTCAACTGATAACGAGAGAACAAAATCGGGATAAATACCAATACTTATTACGGGTAGAAAGATACAGATTGAAAGAAATAGTTCTCGTAGTCCAGAATCCCAAAAATTAGAGTTTGGAATATTAAATAACTTGTATCCATAAAACATCTGACGTAACATAGATAATAAATAAATAGGAGTTAATATCATTCCAATTGCCATTACAAAAGTAATTAGCATTTTTGACATTAAAAGATATTTTGTACTAGTAATTAGTCCAAAAAATACTAAAAATTCCGCAACAAAACCACTCATTCCTGGCAATGCAAGAGAAGCCATCGAGAAGCTACTGAACATGGTAAATGTTTTTGGCATTGGGATAGATATCCCTCCCATTTCTTCGAGATAAACAAGACGTGTTCTATCACAACTCGTTCCCGCCAAGAAAAAAAGTGCAGCACCAATAAATCCATGAGAGAGCATTTGTAAAATAGCTCCATTGAGTCCCATGTCGGTTATAGAACCAATTCCTATAATTGTGAAACCCATGTGAGATACAGAGGAATAGGCTATTCTCTTTTTTAAATTACGTTGACCAAGAGAAGTTGAAGCTGCATAGATTATTTGCATTGTTCCTATTATCACCAACCAAGGAGAAAATATAGAATGAGCGTGGGGTAGTAATTCCATATTGATCCGAATCAATCCATATGCGCCCATTTTTAATAGGATTCCAGCTAAAAGCATACATGTACTGTAATGTGCTTCTCCATGGGTATCAGGTAACCATGTATGTAGGGGTATAATCGGCAATTTGACAGCATAAGCAATAAGGAAGCCAAAATAGAATATTATTTCCAATGCCACAGGATATGATTGATTAATTAATCTTTCAAAATCTAATGCTGGTTCATTGGAACCATATAAACCCATACCTAGAACTCCTATTAAGAAAAAAATGGAACCCCCTGCAGTGTACAAAATAAACTTTGTAGCCGAGTAGAGACGTTTCTTTCCCCCCCACATGGATAAAAGTAAGTAAACAGGAATTAATTCTAACTCCCACATGATGAAAAAAAGTAAAAAGTCTCGAGAGGAAAATAATCCTATTTGACCGCTGTACATTGCTAGCATCAGGAAATAGAACAACCGCGAATTTCGAGTAATTGGCCAAGCTGCTAAAGTTGCTAAAGTAGTGATAAATCCTGTCAGTAAAATGGGTCCTATGGAAAGCCCATCGATTCCTAGTCTCCAGTGGAAATCAAAAACATCTATCCATTTAGAATCTTCCTTCAATTGCATTAATGGATCATCCAATTGGAAATGATAACAGAATGCATAAGTCGTTAGAAGGAGTTCTAATAAGCATATACATATAGTATACCACCTAAACATCTTATTCCCTCTATGAGGGAATAAGAAAATTGAGGAACCCGCGAATATCGGTAAAACAACAAGTATTGTTAACCAAGGAAAATAACTCGTGATAAAGACAAGATACATTTTGACCAGAGAAGCCCGTCCTCAAAATAATATATTTTGTCGAGCACGGGCTTTTGTCGGTAAAGAGGAATCACAAATGATTCAAGTGGAGTTTTTTGTAACGTATCAATAAGATAGAGCCATGCTGCGAGTTGTTTCAGGCCCTAAATAAACACGGACACTCAAAAAATCTGTTGGGCAGGCAGATTCACATCTCTTACAACCTACACAGTCCTCGGTTCTTGGCGCGGAAGCTATTTGCTTGGCTTTACATCCGTCCCAAGGTATCATTTCCAATACATCTGTGGGGCAAGCTCGTACACATTGAGTACACCCTATACATGTATCATAAATTTTTACTGAATGTGACATTGGATCTATAAATTACAGTTTTGAACATAAAAGATTTTCGATCTGGTCAAATCAAATTAGTACTAAATGAATCATATATTATATATTGTAATATTGTAGACACCAGACGAAACAGTGGTTTATTAAAAACAATCAATATATTTCTTAAATCAATCTGTTTATGAGAAAAGGTCAAGACACTTTGATTTTCGTTTCAACAATTATGATGATACGAGTTACACATGCGAATTAAAATTAATTGGCCAACAAATTGGTCATCATTATTTCAATATAAATATAAAAATGCAATTCAATTTTATTGAATTGCATTCAAATTCAATAAAAAATAGTATTTCAATTCTATTAAATATTTTTATGTGTCTTTATTTAAATTATCTATGATGATTATCACTAATTATTCAACAAATTCGATTGATTAATACGAGTTGATTTTCTGTTACGATGGATCGACGAAACAATAGCAAGTCCAATAGCTGCTTCAGCAGCTGCAATGGCTATAACAAAGATTGAGAAAATGTCTCCTTTTAATTGGCGACTATCAAATATATCAGAAAATGTTACAAGATTGATATTAACCGAATTTAGTATAAGCTCAAGACACATAAGCGCTCTAACCATGTTTCGACTTGTGATCAATCCATAGATACCGATAGAAAATAAATAAACACTCAAGAAAAGGACATGCTCAAACATCATTGACTAACTCCTTATCAATCTCGATTCATTTCAATATGAATAACAATTCAACCGATTCAATTGATTAGAATAGAACAATTACACAACAAAAGAAGATATTGACGGTAGATAGATTTAACTAAAAATTTCTATTTATTTATTTAGAATTTAGTTAGAATTCTAAGAATTGGGAATCATTATAAGTTAAGTATTTTTATTGCTTATTGTCGAGCCATAGTAATTGCACCTATCAAGGAAACTAAAAGAATTATTGAAATGAGTTCAAACGGAAGATAAAAATCTGTTGATAAATGAATCCCAATTTGTTGAACGTTATTTATTAGGTCCTGTTCCATAATCTGGTTTGACCTTGCAGTCCAAATAATTCCGTACCATGACGTATCTGGGATAGTAGTAATTAGTGAAAAAAGAATAGTTGTACAAACCATCAAAGTGACCCCATCTCCAATGGTCCAAAAATAGGAATTATTGGAATATCCTGAACCATTCATGAACATTACAGCAAATATGATCAAGATATTTATGGCTCCCACATAAATAAGGAGCTGTGCGGCAGCTACAAAATAGGAGTTCGATGAAATATAGAATAAGGATATACAAACAAGAACCAATCCCAATGAAAAGGCAGAATAAATTGGATTGGTAAATAATACTACCCCCAGACCCCCTAATACAAGAATTGACCCCAGAAATACAACAAGAATATCATGTATTGGTCCAGGTAAACCCATTATGTATAAAATACAAAATAAATAACTTTAACTATTTCATGACCTTACTTTAACTTTACTAAATAAATGGTCCAGGAAAGGAAAAGGGGTTACCCTATTTTTGTTTTCTTGTATATAATAATGTATATGATACATTTATAATTGAATTGAATATGGATTAATGTAGATATAGATAAAATTATTGGTCCAACCTTACTTTATTTATATTTATCCGAAAGAAAAAAAAGAAAAAAGTAGTTGAAATTTGCTATTTTGAAATCATCACTAAAAATATATTTTTAGTTTAAATCAAAGAGTGATTCTCAACAATCATTAGTTTTTATTTGTAGTTACTGACTACCCAAAATAAAAAGCTTGGATCCTTTATATCAAAACAAAATCTTAGTAATTGGTAATTGTTCTTGAATCAAAGGGTTTATCTTTGTCTATTTTTATTTGAGTCGAATTCATAACTGTTTGAATTGTGTAATCTCCAATTATTGAGATTGGTAATCGACCCAAAGCAATTTGATTATAATTCAATTCGTGACGATCATAAGTAGAAAGTTCATATTCTTCAGTCATTGATAAACAATTTGTTGGACAATACTCGACACAGTTACCACAAAATATACAAACCCCGAAATCTATACTATAATTAAGTAATTGTTTCTTTTTAATATCTCTTTCAAATCTCCAATCAACAACGGGTAGATCTATCGGGCATACACGAACACATACTTCACAAGCAATACATTTATCAAATTCAAAGTGGATTCGACCCCGGAAACGCTCTGATGTGATCGATTTTTCATAAGGATATTGAATAGTTACAGGTAAACGATTTGTGTGGGATAAGGTAATTATGAAACTTTGACCAATGTACCTTGCAGCTCGTATTGTTTGTTGACCATAATTCATGGACCCAATTACCATAGGGAACATATTGTAGATATACATGAAAAATTTGACGTTTCTTTCTCTTGTTTGATAGAGATTATGAATCTAAAATAGTGTTATCGTATTCTCTTATTTATAATGAAACAAGTTGGGAAGAAGTTGTTAATAACAGATTACCTAGAGAAATAGGTAAAAGAAATTTCCATCCAAGATTTAATAACTGGTCCATTCTCATTCTAGGTAAAGTCCATCTTGTTGTGATAGAAATGAAGAGAAACAAATAAGCTTTAGTTAATGTAATAAGGATACCCATTGTTATTCCAAAAATGCCGGCGATTTTTTTTATTCCGAAAAGCTCAGAAATGGATATATACGGAATAGGTAAATTCCACCCACCTAAGTAAAGAACTGTTACAAATAATGAAGAAACTAATAAATTTAGGTAAGAAGCAAGATAAAATAAACCATATTTGATACCCGAATACTCGGTTTGATAACCTGCTACTAATTCCTCCTCCGCTTCTGGTAAATCAAAGGGCAATCTCTCACATTCGGCTAGAGAAGAAATTAGAAAAACAATAAATCCTATAGGCTGACGCCACAGATTCCACCCCCAAAAACCATATTTTGACTGTGCTTCAACTATATCAACTGTACTTGAACTGTTAGATAATCATAGTCGATAATAACATCACTGTTCCCATCGCTATTTCAAAACCGTACGTGAGACCTCAGCTTCATACGGCTCCTCGATGGCCACAAAAAAAATGTAAGGACGGGTTCGGTATTATCACCATCTTTGGATGGATAGAATAAAGATACATCGGAAAGTCCCAAATTAGACCAATGGAATTCTGTCTGCTAGAATAATAAAAAAAGTGCTTCCGAATTGATCTCATCCTTTACAATAAAAATTTCTCTTTGTTCGGTAATAACTTAATATTTCAATAAAATACTCCTTATATCAATCAATACAAAATAAAAAGAATTAGTCATTAGTTCATGAATCGTGATAAGAATTCGATATGTATGAATATGGATAGAGAAAAGAATAAATAGGGATCCCCTTTTTTTATTATTCATTCAATTACTGCATTCCATTTCTTTTTTCCTGTTCTTCTGTCTCAGAGGAGGATACTCAAAAATAAAATAAAGAATTAATTCGTTCTTGATAGTCATTTCTTTAACCAGTGAATAGGAGCATACTCTAGATCGGAATCGTAGGGAAGTACTACTTGATCATTTCTACCAATTTCAAGTCCTTATTATGATTCGTTTTATGAAGAAATACCTCTTTTTTGATACCTTACATTATCTCCATTACTAATCCTTTGTGTACCTTGGTGTTCCTAACCGTCCACTGACTTTTGATTGATCCCCGGTATAGTAATACATATGAGACAGTAGTAGAAACTCCATACAGTTGATCTTTTGTTTGCGCCCGCTTCAAGATATGATGACTAATCAAAAAATCTTAATCTTGGGGTAAGCAGTTTACACTGCTTATTTTTACTTCAACTTTATTCTTGTACATAGGGAATGAGATTGTTTCTTCTTACTACAAATTTTGAAGCTGTTTAGTTTCACTCATATAACTATCTGGTTTAACTCATCAACCCGAATGCTGAATAAAAAAAAAATGAAAACAATACATTGAACCTCTTTCTTTTTTCTTTTATTTCTAGAAGAGAGGTTCAAAGTTCATATTCCAACGAATCACACGTAGAGATATTGATAACACACATAGAGTTAATGGTATTTCATAACTAATAGATTGAGCAGCAGCTCGTAGACCACCTAAAAAGGAATATTTATTATTCGATCCATATCCTGACATAAGAAGCCCAATAGGAGCAATACTAGAAATGGCGATCCATAAAAAAACACCTATACTGAGATCGGCTAAAACAAGACGATACCCAAAAGGAATTACTAAATAACTTAGTAGAATTGATATAACCGCTATAGACGGTCCCACACTAAACAAACGAATATCTCCTCGAGATGGGAGGAGGTCCTCTTTAAAAAGTAGTTTAGTCCCATCCGCTATAGCTTGAAGAATTCCCAACGGGCCAGCATATTCAGGCCCAATACGTTGTTGTATCGCTGCAGATATTTCTCTTTCTAACCACACAATTACTAGTACCCCCATTGTTATTCCCAATATAAGGGTCAAAATGGGTACAATCCATATTAGTCCATACACTTCTTTTAAAAATTCCGATGTAGAAAAAGAATTGATAGTTTGTACTTCTGTCGTATCAATTATCATTTCAACGATCAACTTCTCCCATAATGATATCTATACTACCCAATATCGTCATGATATCAGCCAATTTCATTCTTTTAACTAGCTGAGGAAGAATTTGCAAATTGATAAAACCGGGTGGACGAATTTTCCATCTCCAGGGGAAAACACTATTATCTCCTATCAAATAAATTCCCAATTCTCCTTTTGGGGCTTCCACTCTCACATAAAGTTCTTGTTTCGACAATTCTAAATTGGGTGAAGGTTTTTTACTAATAAATCTATATTCAAAATCATTCCATTCGGAATTCTTTGCTCTATCAAAGCGTCGTACTTCTAAATTTTCATAAGGTCCTCCAGGAATTCCTTCTAGAGCCTGTTGAATAATTTTTATGGATTCCTTCATTTCACCGATTCGTACTAAATAACGAGCTAATGAATCTCCTTCTTTTTGCCATTGGACTTCCCAATCGAATTCATTGTAACACTCATAATGATCAACTTTACGAAGATCCCATTGGATTCCAGAAGCTCGTAACATCGGTCCTGATAAACCCCAATTTACAGCTTCTTCTCCACCAATAATGCCCACTCCTTCAACTCGTTCCAAAAAAATGGGATTCCACGTAATAAGTTTTTGATATTCAACAACTCCTGTTAAAGAATAATCGCAGAAATCCAAACATTTATCTATCCATCCATAAGGTAGATCAGCAGCTACTCCTCCAATACGGAAATAATTATGCATCATTCGCATACCTGTGGCGGCTTCGAATAGATCATATATCAATTCCCTTTCTCTGAAAATATAGAAAAAGGGAGTCTGTGCACCGATATCCGCCATAAAAGGTCCAAGCCATAACAAATGAGAAGCTATACGGCTCAATTCCAGCATAATTACTCTGATATAGCTAGCTCTTTGAGGTACTTGAACATTTTCCAATTGTTCTGGCGCATTTACGGTTATTGCCTCTGTGAACATAGTAGCTAAATAATCCCATCGTGTTACATAAGGTAGATATTGTATAATTGTTCGATTTTCCGCTATCTTTTCCATTCCTCTGTGTAAATAGCCCAATATGGGCTCACAGTCAATAACATCTTCACCATCGAGAGTAACGATTAGTCGGAGAACACCATGCATTGATGGGTGGTGAGGCCCCATATTGACTATCATGAGATCTTTTCTTGTAACCGGTACTGTCATATCTTTTCTTCCTTAATTCATTATTCCATGAATTCCTCAAAACGAGACTCATCAAAACAAAAAATTGAATACTACTAAAAAATTCAAACGATTAAATTAACGAGTTTTTGGCTCTCGAATATCCAACTGACCAATTAATTTCTTATAACGTACTCTATTTTTCTTTGACAAATAAGCCAGCAACCGTTGACGTTTTCCTAGAATTTTTCGTAGACCCCTTTGTGATAAAAAATCTTTTTTGTGCAATTCCAAATGTGAAGTAAGTCTCCGTATCTTATTGGTGAAACTGAATACTTGAAATTCAACAGAACCTTTGTTTTCTTCTTTTTCTTCTTGTGGAATAATGGAAATGAATGAATTTTTGACCATAAAAAATTTTTCTATCCTTTTTCTTTCTTTTTCATGGATTTTTCCGATCAGGAAAAATAATAATAATAAAAAAAAAGAATTATGCCGGTTATTTTAATCTAGTACACACATCTAGTACACACAAAAATTTGGATTTATTCATATACTACTTCTTTATTTTATCCAAATCAAATTTTCAATTTGATTTGGATAGAAAGGGATAATATGTTTCCACATTAATGAAAGAAAAGAATTTATTTCTATCTAAAAGGATTCCCCTAATTTATTTATTCCTATATCCAATTGAATGGATACACCATTAAATCTGTATCATTTACCAAAATATAACATAGCATATGCATACATCTTTCGGCTTTCATATAATATACCGAAAATGTCACGGAATATAGATATATATATATATATATATATGATATAGGAAATATACTATTAAATTAAATAATTCTAAATCGTGGATACATATGTATCCTTGACATACTGAAACGACTGCCATTATTGGTATCAAACCAATAGCGATTCATACAAGCTAAATCTTCTAATCGGTAATTGGGCCAAAGAACAAATTTGCATTTAATGAATTTATTTGTATCCGTATTAAGATGCTTGTCCTCATCCAAAAATTTTCCAGAGTTTCTTATGTTGTTTTCATTGCAAAATAATGGATTTCTATTTCTATCCGTAACATTCCAATTATGGGAATTGAAACAAATTAACATTCTCAATTCTCTGCGACGTCTAGGAGATAGAATATTTTCGGGAACAAGGAAATCATAATAATTTGTGTCCCCATTCACAAGCATATTCCCATATCGTACAATGGGTTTATCCAAATTCCTCTTATCAATATAACTTTTTTTTATGTATTTTCTATTAGTTTGGTGTTTATTGTTCTCGACCAATGAAATACTTATAGTTTGATATATAATCAATTTTCCATCCCTTTTTATAGATAGACGAATTGGTTCGATAATTAATATTCCTTTTTTTATCAATTCTGTAAGAGCTAGATCTTTCTGAATTAGCATTACATCCAGATGCATCTCTCCTCTTTGAATCGAGGATATAGCAATTTCTTTTGGATTTATCAGTCTAAGTAAGAGACAATATACCTTGATATTATTGATCATTCTTTGGTTCAAGGAGTCATCCCATTTTAATTGAAAAAGGAAATATTTTCTCAGGAAGAAATCTAGTTCTGCTTTCTTGTTTTTCTTGGATTGTTTTTTCTTCTTACCTTTTTTAATGGTAATGTCTGATCTCGCATAATTCTCTTCAATATCTTTTTTTTTGTTTTCTTTTCGTAGATCTGATACAAGATTTACTTGGTCCTGTTGCTCATTTTTTTGTTGGTTGGAATTTTCTAATTTAAGATATTTTTTTTGATGAGATATCATCTGAAGATTATTTTTTCTATTTATATTGATGTTTTTATTTTGACTTTTATTTTTATAAAAATAAAAGTCAAAAAGAAGTAATTTGATTGGTATAATCCATGGTTTAATCTTATATGCATCAAAAAGTAAGACAAATTCTGGGAAGAACCAAGATTCTAGATTTGATATGGTATGATAAACTCTTTCTTGATTCATTCCCATCCAATTTAAAAAAATACTTTTTTGATTGGATGGGTTGATTTCTTGATGAATCATAAGAGAAAAAATATCTTTTTTTTTCAATTTGTTGTTGATTTTTTTTTCAGTCTTAGTATTTTTATCAATTTTGGTACCGATATGTGTATTGGTCCAGGTCTCAATATTGATATTTTTTCTAAGACAAAAGTGGAGAATTCGACAATCAAAATATTTTCTATCTAGATTTTTATGCGTATCAATAATATATCCTTCTTCTAGATAATCACTAATAGCTGTACTTACCAATACATAAAATGATTCGGATTTTGGTTTATTGAAATTATATGGAATTTTTTGAACCCCGTTTACTTGTAATCTTGACCCATAAATATCAAAATCCTCCTTATCCCCATAGTTCATATATTTATGTGATAAAAGATCATATCTGTAGTGTTTTTTCCATTTTTCTTTTTGATTTGTCAATGAATCCGCTGCATAGTAATTTTGTTTCACGTAATGAATTAATTGGTCTTTTTCTTTTTTATATGAATCCACTTTAATTGAGTCCTTATTTTGAATCCTATAACGTTGATTGATTCTATTTCGCCATTTTTGCGGTACTAACCGCGACCATTTGGTTTGAGATAAATTGTATTGATAATGCCCCTTTAACCAGTTTTTCCATTCAATCATTCCAGACTTATGAATTTTCTTATGTCTTGAATTGTAATCAAATATTCCTCGTGTCATACAATAATCCTTGATTTTATCCTTAATAAAAGGATAAGTCCCCTGATATTGAAGTAGAGATTTCAATTGATACTTGTTAAGTAATTGGGTTTGTGATAATTTGTAAAATACATATGCTTGGGACAAGGAGGATAAGTCATAATACATTTTTGTACTATTACTAATATTAGTATTCGAAAAGGACTTTTTTATAGTGGAAAAAAAGTTCATTGTATTTTGATCTCTTTCATCAATTCCTTCCTGATTTGTTTGATCGTTGTAAACGGATTTATTGATTATTCTTTTTGTTGATTCAAAGAAAAGTTGGAAATAGATCCTGTGAATGGTAATCATACATAGCAAAATATCTATATATATATTTTCAATCAGAGATTTCATAAAATAATGTGATTTACGTATTAATCGTATATTTATTCTTTGGAATATCTGCCAAATATGTTTCTGTGATTTTGATCTTTTATCAGCACAAGTTAGAATTATTTTTTTCTTGTCTTTTGTGATTCGTTCTATTTGATTCCTGATTGTGATTGTTCTATCAGAAAGATCTTTCATCTTTTTTTCTATGAGTGAATAATTTGTCCAATTCATGGATTGGATTTGAATGGTTGATTTGTGAATAATCTTATTATTTATTTCGGAATCTTTTCCATTTTCAGCCGTTTCATATACTTTCACCTTGCTCAATTCAAATAAGAATATTGGGTTTACTTTTTGAATTTCCTTCATTATTCGTTTTAGAACTAGAAGTATTTTAATGATCCATCTTGTTTTTTCTTTTGAAACTTTTAGAAGTATAAAGAAATCCTTTTTAACTTTTCTAACTTTTTTTTGGAGTTCTTTATAAATGGGTTCAAAAAAGGAAGGTCGTTTTCGGGGATTCCCAAAAGGGAATTCCGCTTCCATTCCCCAAACCGTTAAAAAACAAAAATTGTCTTTTTTTCCTTTTTTTTTTATTTGATCCCTAGGATGAGATCGTATTTTAGATCTTCGCCAAGGTTTCAAACAGAAAGGAAATAGAATCTTTATCTGAATACCGTCTGTTAACCAATCTTTGGGAAATTCTGTTTCTGATAATTGAACACCATTATAAGTGCATTTAACATGCATTTCTCTATTCCACTCCTTCAAATCCTCATACCATTCGGGGAATTGGAATAATAACATACGGCCAATATTTTTAGCAATTATCAATGAAGGCAATACAATGTATTTTCTAAGAAAAGATTGGGTTACTAACATCAAACCTCTTATTGCTTGAGCAAATATAATGCTATCCCAAGTTTCTGATATTACTATACGCTCATTTTCCTCTTTTTTTTCTTCGTTTTTTTTCTCTTTTTCCCTTGCCTCTTCCTCCTCAAAATAAAAATGTGAAATTTTCAATTCTGGTTCTCTCCCCACCAAATTCCTAAAAATGAGATTCATCATTTCAGAGATATAAAAAGAAGAAAAAAAAGATGTTTTGTCTATTCGATCCAAAAAAAGTGGAGAATGCACATTTGCTTGAAACATTTCCCAAATAACCGTTTTACGTCTTTGAGCACGCATGGATCCTTTGATTATATCCCGACGAAAATCCGATTGTTGTGAGTAACGTATCAAAGCCACCTCTTCTGCTTGATCACTATTATTAGTATTATTTGTAGTTGTAATAGGGTTGGTATTCTGATTGTTATCAGTATAAATTACTACGCGTTTGGCTTTTCTTGAACGAATTTCATGATCTTCCTTAGATTCTTCCTCATTTTCTTCCTCCTGTTCTTCCAAATCATCAGTTAATTTGTATGACCACCGAGGAACCCTTTTATGGATTTCTTCTATTCCAATAGATTTTTTTCTAATTATTGTTTGATCGTTTGGATCAGTTGTAATTACATCGAATACCCATTTTAAAGCTTTTGTTTGATTTTCAAAATCAATTCTTGTTTGCTCTCTCAATAAAGAATATTTTTTAAAATGCAAAATGGGTGCAGGCTCAAAAGGAAATTCTTTGATTGAGGTTAAGGAATTACCAATATAATTCAGTAATGATTCCCTATCAGGCGGATTCTTTTGATGTTCAAATTTTCTGGAATAATTAGAATTATTAGGAAGTAGCCCATAAATCTTATTTATCCAATTGATTTCTATGGAATCCTCCGTATCTGTAGAAGTGATTAAATCATTCATGATCATATGTGAATAGAATTTTTTTATTGTTCCACGATATGGTCCCCTCAAAAAGGGGTCATACGTTTTGGGCAAGTATTTTTGTTCGTTTTCATCATTGCATAATCTGGTCCTTTTTTCGAGCATATCTAGAGCAAGAAATCCCTTTTCTTTTTCTAGAGCTTTTATTCGACTTATTAATTCATTGTTCAAGTTGTACTTTTTTTGCT